GGTTGCTAGTAGAGTTCCCTATCCACGATTCTGCTATTTTACCGGAATCCAGGAGGAATTCCCTGGATGGGTAGTATAGAAACATAATGATTAGATTCCTATCATGGAATCATTCTTTAGTCATTCATTGAATGATAAATCACTACAAGTGACGGAGATACACGATTTAAATAACGGAAGATCCAATATTTAAAAATGGTATCTAGAATGACTGGAAAGGTGGAAACAAGGCCGGATATAATTTGATTATTATGATCAAATCCAAAATCCTTGTAGACAGAACCAATCAGTAGTTCCCAACCGTGAGGCGAGTGGAATCCGATACATAAATCCGTTAATAAAAGAATAGAAAAAGCTTTTATTGTGTCGCTTAAGTTATGGATAAATTCCCGAACCCAAGAATTAAGAATAATGAGTTCTTCATTACCCAGAATATAATAACCGCATAGAATAGCGAAACTTATTAGATTTGTCGAAAAGTCTAAAATGGTATGGATATGACCCTCGTTGTACATCTTGACCAATTGTATTGTTTCTTCGTGTATCCCTAGCTTTTGTATATGTGTATCCGGGTACTCCTTTATCATTTCGTCCAAAAGGAATAGTTCCTCGAATTCTATGAATTTTTCTATAACGCCCCTTTCTTGAATATTATTCAAAAAAACTTCAGATTTCCCGGCATTCCACCAATTAGTAACCAAGGATTCCATACTTTTATTAAATAAGAGAGAAATCCACCAGGGCAAAAAAACCATAGTAAGATAGAAAAGGGGGTTGAATGCTTTCTTTTTTGGCATTTTTTATTTGTGAATTGTTAATGAAATCGCCTCATTACTCGACTCTACCCAATACGCTATTTCCATGAAACATGAGTTCTATAACAAGGTATTGAATCCATAGACCGACCCCCCCTTTTTTAATTCATTGGTTAGTTCTTGGATCTGGAAACAATCTTTTTTTTTCTTATTTCTTCATTCGAACCAATTCCATCCTCTTTTCGATGAATGCCCGAACGAATCATTTCAAGAAATTCATATTTTTTTTTTCGGGGCCAAAGAAACCCCTTAGATCCATTATTTGGAAAAATTTCGCTGGCTACCCATAGCCTTGGAATCGCGGAGGGAAATTTCGGAAAAATATTGCTATGATGAAATAAAAAAGGAGTAGCAAAAAAAGAGAGAAATAAAATAAGAGGCATAGAATGGTTATAGTTATAAACGATCTAATATCTTTTTTTTGCTCCTTAAAAAGGAAAATAAAAGATAACAAAGAAACATCGATTGACAAAACAGAATTCCATTATATACAAGATATGATCCATCTATATCTAACATATCCATTCCAAAATATTGGGCCAAAAAAGAGGAATTCTAATTCTATATGTTCGGATATAATATATGTGAGGAATCCATACTTCACTTAGTGTTACTAGTATGAAAAAAGTATTTTGGTGGACAAAAACAACTTCACTTTGTTTTCTGGTTGTTCCATATGCGTCTGCTTTTGCTCGAATGAGCGCTCTAAAAAAACGGAAGTTGTTCTATAACAACAAATAGAAATCGAATTAACGAGTTCCTTACTCAATGCCGCAAAAGCATTCATTCTTCAATTCATTTCAAAATACTTCAATTGGTACGCGCAAAAAATAGGCCAATTCTGCAGCTTTTTGTTCAATTTCTCTTGGAGTCAAATTCTCATCAGTACGAGTCAAGGGAACGGCACCCCGACCTCTGATTTCCATATAAAGTACACGCCGAGGATAAATGCCTTCTTTAACCTCTATTCTAATCGACTGAATATCTTTCATAAGGAATTGAAGTAGGATTCGACGATTTCTTCCAGGGAATCCCCAGCGGAAAATACACACTATTCCTTTTTTTCGATCAAATCTATCATAACCACTCCCTACATTCCACGAAATTGTACACCACAAATAGGAGCTAATGAACAGACCCGCGATTCCATAGAAAGACATCACGATCCCTTGTGGAAAAAAAAGGATTTGCTGAGAAGGAAATAAGGCTATCAGATTCCTACCAAGGTAACTAGAAGTTCCAACCAATAAGAATCCTAGTGAACCTAAAAAAAGGATACAGGCCCAACAGAAATTGCTTGTTTTTCGAGACCCCGTTATAAGTTCTATCCATATACGTTCTGATCGCCAGTTCATACTAGATCCAGTTGTTTCATTTTATTGGAATTGAGAGAATAACCCAAATGCATTTGACTTTCTTTTTGTTCCCGAAGTAACTCCCATCAACTAGAACTATTATTATGATGTGAACCATTAGGAGTAATTCATCGAATCCGTTAGATATAAAAAAAAGAGCCCCTTCCTATGATCCCACTATGGATATCTACCTACATATAGATACCTTTACTTTCCATTTCATACATCTGCTGACCCATTTAAAAATGGATCGAATGCATTTATCTATATGATGTCATGTTTTCGCGTGCATAACAGCTCTTTCATTTGTGTTCGGAAGAAGACACACGTTGTACCCTATTCCACTAACTAAATAGGTATAGATATCGGTATTATGATCCAAGTACAGGTCTTGAAAAACAAAATGGATGGATGAGATTGGGTCCCATCAAATCTAGGCAATCTTGTTTTTTTGAACATGAAGAAATAGAGAAGCCATTGCAATGGCCGGAAATACTAGACCTACTAAAGGCACAAAAAAAGCGGGTAAGTTGAAAGTTGTCATAGAATAGAATGGATACCTCGATTTAATATTTGTACCTGTTATAAAGATATCTTATGATAAGTATATCTATTCTCAGTATATAATAATAGATATAGGTACAAGAAAGGTAGAACTAAATAAGCGTACCTATTCACCCTTATATATTTATTATATTATTATCGTTCGGCTTATACTTATCTTCTAATTCTAAATAAAGTTAAGACCAAAAAAGTTTCTTACAAGTTATCAAAGGATTCGTTAGAATCCGACCCAACAGGGATTCCGAGTAAATAAAAAATAGAAGTTAAGTTATCGGGGAATTCTAGTATAGAAAAGCAAAAATGCAAAATTCCTATTCCTTTTCTCTATTTTCTACATTTGAATTATTCAATACAAGTATTTAGTTTCTAGTAATCAAACAAAGTAAAAAAAAGAAACTAACTGAATTAACTACTTGATTTCAATTGAATTTTGATTCAAGGGAAAGAAACCGTGAAGTTGAAATAACTCACCCAGAACACCTTTTAAAGGATTACGTGGTACGATTGGGTCGAATAAGCCCTTATCGAATAAATACTCAGCTTCTTGTGAACCCTCCGGTACTTCCTTATTTAATGTTTGTTCAATTACTCTTTTACCCGCAAATGCAATGTAGGCATTAGGTTCGGCAATAATGATATCTCCTAACATACCAAAACTGGCGGTCACTCCACCGGTTGTAGGAGATGTAAGGATTGATACGTAGAATAACTTTTTATTTGATTGATAATTATATGAAGCTGAAGATATTTTAGCCATTTGCATCAAGCTCAAACTTCCTTCTTGCATGCGCGCTCCTCCGGAAGCACACACTATAATAAGAGGCAGAGATCTATTAGTAGCATATTCGATCAAACGGGTGATTTTCTCGCCTACTACGGATCCCATACTGCCCCCCATAAACTGAAAATCCATAATCCCAATTGCTATGGAAATACCGTTTAGTTGACCTACGCCTGTTTGAACAGCCTCAGTTAACCCCGTATTTTTTTGATAAGAATCAATACGATCTTTATAAGGGTCCTCCTCCGAATGAAATTCAATGGGATCTACGGAAGCCAAGCCCTCATCCATAGCATCCCAAGTGCCTGGATCCATCAAAAGTTCGATTCTTTCTGAACTGTGCATTTTCAAATGAAATTCACAATGTTCACAAACATTAAGTTTTAACCTCAAAAATCTCTTATAATTTAATTCATTACAATCTTCGCATAGAACCCAGAAACGCTTGTAGAAAGGACTTCCATTTGTCATATCATTATCACTTCCGTTTGTCATATCGAAATCACTTCCGTTTGTCATATCGAAATCACTTCCATTTGTCATATCGAGATCGTCACGATCATCATCGCTTCCATTTGTCATATCGAAATCACTTCCAATACTATTTACACTTTCATTACAAATGGAACTATAAATACAAATGGAACTATAAAAGTAACTATCAATATGGATTTCAGAACGCAGATAATTCGTAATGCAACTAGTAATGTGATTATTCCAACTAGATTGAGTATCATACATGTAACGATCATAGTAGTGATTGTCGCTCTTAGACCCATCATTCAGATAACTAGAAAAAAAACTTTTCAGTTCATTCAGAAAAGAACGATCATCTTCAATTTCAAAAATCATATTTTCAATATCAAAATATATGGAATAATTTTCACCATTACTATTATCCCTAACTAAAACATCAGAGATCAAATTCCGAATGTCGCTGACGCCGAATAAATGATCAACATTATTAGAGCTGTCACTATCAACCCCATTGGTATTTCCAATTCCAATGGGGCCAATACCTTCTAGCGATTTACTTAGCCCACGCCCGTGTTCTAATTCCTCCTTAGACAACATCCAATTGAACCGCCGTCTTTCCATGGAGACTTCCCCCTATTTGAATGAAAATACAAGAATTTGGAATAGATAAATAGCCATTCCATGGGTAATCATTTTTGTTAAATCGGAGTGTGTGCGATCTTAGTAGATTTTCTAAAAGAGAAACCATTCCAAAAGAGAACCTATGGAGTAAGTAAGAATATCACTTACTCCATAGATTCTATTTGTCTGAGTTGGGGTATTCTTATACTTCGAAACCAAAGGGATCCGTATCTCAGTCGACGGACTCTTCATCCGAAGAGTCGTCCAAATGGGATTTCGGAGTTCCCCAAGTATAAGTCCCCAGATAATTTTCAATGGTTTCACAGATAAAAAACAGTATGTCAGGCCATTCTCTGTTCCAGAGCTCCGGGTCGTCTTCGTTTAAGATAGGCACTGTAGTCACGTCTTGTAAATATTTCGTTAACCATTTAACGAAATATGGAAAATCTTGAAGGGGATTCGGATCCAATTCGGCGGACTCTTCATCCCAAGAGTTGTCTGAATGGTATTCCAAAGTCCCATTCTGTTTCCAAGTATTTAGATACGTGGAAATGGTTTGACATATCGTTAATAAAAGCTCTCTGTAAGACCGTTTGTACCGGAACTCCGGGTCCGCTTTGTTTACGACCGCCGCTGACCGTAAACAGAGCATTAACCATTTCATGAAATGGTAAAAATCTTGAAACCCATTTTCCGGATCTGGACTAACTGGGCCATTGACTATGAAAGTCATTTTTTTGCCTCCTTTTTTTTTTTAATGATAAGTCGAATCCTAGATGGGGAAGTAGTAAGAAGGTGGCACACCTTCTCAATCGAACAAAATGCGATTGTCGATGATTTCTTTTTTTATTCTATTCTACTTTTTTATTCTTTGTATGATAATAGATAACTGGGTATCCACCGTAAGCCTTTCCTCGAACCCCGCCATTCACTTTAAGGCTATGCCATCCTAAGGTGCTGCTAAATGGAAGGATCTTATCAACGTCCATGAACATCTTTTTGTTTCCGAAGTAATTCCCATCAACTAGTGTGGTAAGTGATACTAGACTAAGGTTATATTTATATAGGGTCTATAATATATATTATATAGACCCTATATAACCTTAGTCAAGAGTTACCGAAATGAAATATAGTATTTCATAGTATTTGTATTTCATTTCAAATAGTAAAGACTCCCATTTTTACGTTGGGATTTGGAATACTCGAAGGATCGATTCTTTTTTTTCGCCTTATCCCCTACCTTTCCGAATGAAACCAGAGGAATTCTTTTATCTTTATATTCTTTATTTATATTTATAATATATGCGCGGACCTATACGGGATGTACTCAGTAAAAAAAATGCGGATATGGTCGAATGGTAAAATTTCTCTTTGCCAAGGAGAAGACGCGGGTTCGATTCCCGCTATCCGCCTATCGTGAAGTAGAATAGGATAAAGGGTTTGGTAGAGTTTACTACATACTACAAGATAGTACTAGATCAAGTTGTTTCATTTTATTGTTTATTGAGAGAATAAAATAACCCAATTTGACTTTCTTTTTGTTCCCGAAGTAACTTGCACTATTATTATGACTACTTTTGGAAGACCCTGCGTTATATCACTAGATCTCGATTTTTCATCATATAGAAATGTAACTAATGTATTTCCTTCGTAAAGGATTTCCCCATAATGGCCATGCACGGTTGCTCCTGGAGTAGCCAAATAGGGCTTTGCGGATCTTATTACTAAAGAGTCAACATGAACAATTAGAACCTGCCCCGACTTTAGTTAGATAGGGCCCATATTTAGATATACATTTTCTTCACAAAAAAACTGTCCAAGGATTATTATTGTCGATGTGAACCATTAGGAGTAAGTGATATTCTTACTTACTCCCTAGATTCTCTTTGGCTGGGTTATTCTTTGAAACCAAGGGGATGGGGATCCCGTTTTACTTTTTCGTCAGAATCATCCGAATCGGGTGGGGGGTGCAGACGTCCGCTATAGCATCAACAATTCCATATTTTTGCGCTTCTTCTGGTGTCATAAAAAAAGGCTTTTTCAGGTCTCTGGATACAGCCCAGGGGGTTTGGCCCGTTTTTCGTACATAAGCCCGTACAATTTTTTGGTGGGCGTCCAAAAGCAGGCTCAATTCTAATCGACCATCTCTCGGTGCTAACTTAAAAAAGGAACTAAAAGGTTGGTACATCATTATCTTAGCGTGCTCGAATGCTAGACGTTTGGTAGCTGTTCCTCCGAGCAGGATGAAAGATCCGATTGAAACGGCAACTCCGATGCATATTGTATTTACATCTGGCTTCACAGTTTGCATAGTACCAACAAGGCCAAATCCGGGTAGTATCCATCCGCCGGGACAATTTAGATACAAAAAAATCTCTTTTTTCTTATTCTCTATATTGAGAAATACTATGAGACCAACAAGTTGGTTTGAGATCACCCTATCAATCTCTTGGCCTAAAAAAAGAAATCTTTGTCGATAAAGTCGGTTGTATACGTCAACCCAACTCGCCTCTTTAGCTTTAGGAATCAGAAAAGGTACTTTCGGAACACCAACAGGCATAAACTGCAAAAAAGAGGAGTTTCGTTCCGACATTTTACTTTGATGTGAAAACGTAATGACGTATTTTATCCCTAGATTAGAAAGTTCATAGAGTAAGACGAAATGAATCGAGGAAAATTATTACGAATGGGTCGGGCTGTTCGAACGATGAACAAGTATCTAGGCTTTCGCCCATAGAAAATGGGACCAATCCCCCCATTGCGTATTGGTACTTATCGGGTATAGAATAGATCTGCTTATCTTTGTTCCTACGAACAGAATTGTTCCATTATTACCATACCAACGAAATGGAATTAAATAAATATTAACCCTTGCTCCGAAATAATCCACTGAAAGGGAGAGGTCCATAGCATAGTCTTTTCCAATGCGATAAAGTTACATAGTATCTATTTTTCTTTGATAAAGGGGTATTTCCATGGGTTTGCCTTGGTATCGTGTTCATACCGTCGTATTGAATGATCCCGGTCGGTTGCTTGCTGTACATATAATGCATACAGCTCTCGTTTCTGGTTGGGCCGGTTCAATGGCTCTATACGAATTAGCCGTTTTTGATCCCTCTGACCCCGTTCTTGATCCAATGTGGAGACAAGGTATGTTCGTTATACCCTTCATGACTCGTTTAGGAATAACCAATTCCTGGGGCGGTTGGAGTATCACAGGAGGGACTATAACGAATCCGGGTATTTGGAGTTACGAAGGTGTGGCCGGGGCACATATTGTGTTTTCCGGTTTGTGCTTCTTGGCAGCTATCTGGCATTGGGTATACTGGGATCTAGAAATATTCTGTGATGAACGTACAGGAAAACCTTCTTTGGATTTACCCAAGATCTTTGGAATTCATTTATTTCTTTCAGGGTTAGCTTGCTTTGGGTTTGGTGCATTTCATGTAACAGGCTTGTATGGTCCTGGAATATGGGTGTCCGATCCTTATGGGCTAACTGGAAAAGTACAATCTGTAAATCCTGCGTGGGGGGTAGAGGGTTTTGATCCTTTTGTTCCGGGAGGAATAGCCTCTCATCATATTGCAGCAGGTACATTGGGCATATTAGCGGGCCTATTCCATCTTAGTGTACGTCCACCCCAACGTCTATACAAAGGATTGCGTATGGGTAATATTGAAACTGTCCTTTCCAGTAGTATCGCTGCTGTCTTTTTTGCAGCTTTTGTTGTTGCTGGAACTATGTGGTATGGCTCAGCAACTACCCCGATCGAATTATTTGGTCCCACTCGTTATCAGTGGGATCAAGGATACTTCCAGCAAGAAATATATCGAAGGGTTGGCGCCGGACTAGCCGAAAATCAGAGTTTATCAGAAGCTTGGTCTAAAATTCCCGAAAAATTAGCTTTTTATGATTACATTGGCAATAATCCAGCAAAGGGCGGATTGTTTAGAGCGGGTTCGATGGACAACGGGGATGGAATAGCTGTGGGGTGGTTAGGACATCCCATCTTTAGAGATAAAGAAGGGCGTGAGCTTTTTGTACGTCGTATGCCTACTTTTTTTGAAACATTTCCAGTCGTTTTGGTAGACGGAGATGGGATTGTAAGAGCCGATGTTCCTTTTAGAAGGGCAGAATCAAAGTATAGTGTTGAACAAGTAGGAGTAACGGTTGAGTTCTATGGTGGCGAACTCGATGGAGTCAGTTATAGTGATCCTGCTACTGTGAAAAAATATGCTAGACGTGCTCAATTGGGTGAAATTTTTGAATTAGATCGTGCTACTTTGAAATCCGATGGTGTTTTTCGTAGCAGTCCCAGGGGTTGGTTCACTTTTGGACATGCTTCGTTTGCTTTGCTCTTCTTTTTCGGACACATTTGGCATGGTGCTAGAACCTTGTTCAGAGATGTTTTTGCTGGTATTGACCCAGATTTGGATGCTCAAGTGGAGTTTGGAGCATTCCAAAAACTTGGAGATCCAACTACAAGGAGACAGGTAGTCTGATACAATACGTCTCTTGTATCTTTCGCCTCCATTGGATTGGATTTTTTTTTGATATAGAATACCAGAGAAATCTTGATTTGAATCACCGCCCCTTTCCTTGACTCTTGTCCTTTCTTAATCTGGGAGATGCTCCCAAATGAACAGGTGTGGAAGCTATAATTGTAAACCACGATCGAATTTATGGAAGCATTGGTTTATACATTTCTCTTAGTCTCGACTCTAGGAATCATTTTTTTCGCTATCTTTTTTCGAGAGCCGCCTAGGGTTCCAACTAAAAAGTAAAAAAGCAAAATGTTTTTTTTTTTTCATTATCTTACATTATCTAAGTTGAAGTAAAGTAAGGAGCCTCCCATATGGGAGGCTCCTTATTTTACTTCAACTAGTCCCCGTGTTCCTCGAATGGATCTCTTAGTTGTTGAGAGGGTTGCCCAAAAGCGGTATATAAGGCGTACCCGGTAAAACTGACAAGTAAACCAGATATAAAGATGGCGACTAGGGTTGCTGTTTCCATTATTATAAAATTGCAAGACCACAATGGATCTATGATAAGATCGTTTATTTACAACGGAATGGTATACAAAGTCAACCGATCTCAACCAATGCAATAGGATTTATGGCTACACAAACCGTTGAGGGGAGTTCTAGATCTGGTCCAAGACAAACTAATGTAGGGAATTTATTGAAACCATTGAATTCGGAATATGGGAAGGTTGCTCCTGGTTGGGGAACGACCCCTTTGATGGGGGTCGCAATGGCTCTATTTGCGGTATTCCTATCGATTATTTTGGAAATTTATAATTCTTCCGTTTTACTGGATGGAATTTCAATGAATTAGGTCCATAAAAATAATGAAGTCCTGGCTCTTTTCAATCCAAAAATGAAGCG